CATAGGGATCAATTTCTGGTCGCATAGCTTCATAATAATTTTGTAAAGCTTCTGCATAATTTCCTTCGGATTGAGCCGACATCCGTTACGGTCGTTCATTCTAGTAAAATAATCTCCGTTCCAGAACCGTACGTGAGATTTTCATCTCATACGGCTCCTCCCTTCTGTGCATAGTACTAAGAAGAATAATTCATGTAATCAAAATTTCACTATTCTCATTATGAACTGACAGGAGCTGGTATTTTTACAAGAAATTTCTAGCCAGCCTTCCCAAAAGAGGTTTTTTCTTAACACCAATCATATTAGTGCTAGATAGAAATGGTAACTCCAAAGATTTCTTTGTACTCAACGCTTACGATTTCCAGGAATTAGTCACTTCAACGGTCTTTGATGGTTATACGGGTACCAAAAGTACGAATGAGATGGATCTTCGTTTTCCTAACCATTCTTTTTAGTCCCGATACCAAAAAGGAAAAGGGTTCTTTATAACAAAGTTTTTGTGTTGTTGATTCCTAGGTGTAGTGCTTTTTCCCCGATGCCACCTATAGGTAATAAATGAAGCAGTATTGACCTCTAATACAGAACCTATACCTATTAGATATGTAACCTTTCGCTCTATACTCAAATGGATAATTGAAGCATCTAAGGCTGCATCAATCGAGGATACACGACAGAAGGAATTGCTCTATCTCTAAACTTCACCTTCACCAAGCGTAGGTTTCTTTCACTAATTTGTTTTTTCTATTCCTAACTACGTTCTTTTTATCGTAAAACCGAGGGGTAAAAAAAAAAACAAGAAAAAATCAAATCGCACCATCTCTGTAATAGGTAAATGCCTTTTTTTCTCCTGAAGTTGTCGGAATTATTCGTAATAAAATATTGGCTACAATTGAAGAGGTCTTATCAATAAAATTTCCATTTATTCGAGATCTAGGCATAATTAGCAATTAATTCTATAATTCTTCTCATCTCCTTTTGAGGAAAATGATTCCACAAAAAAAGGAAAGGAATTGTACAGTACGAAATAACATAAAAACAGATTCTATTTCATTCCAATTTCGTAGTATACCAATGACTATTATTATTTCATCTAAGTTGAATAAAAGTTTCCTATGGATTTTGATAAGTCGAGAAGCTTTGATTTGGTTATGATCCAAAAAGGAAAAGAATGGAATAATCATTCCATGATAAATTCAAATTTCCAATAAAGTAACCATACTTTTTGTTTGCATAACGTGTATGCGCCACACCATACAATTTAAATAGAAAGATTCATCGGACAATTCATGAATTCCATGGTTTAGCTGATGAAAGAAGTTGTTGTTGATAAATATTAAATTGGAAAAAGAAATTTATTATTATGGAACCATAAGATGAAGGACTCGCTATTCATTCGGGTTTTTGTAAATAATAACATTATGTAGGAGAGATGGCCGAGTGGTTCAAGGCGTAGCATTGGAACTGCTATGTAGACTTTTGTTTACCGAGGGTTCGAATCCCTCTCTCTCCGTTTCTTTTCATTCATCAACGTTATCGATTACAATGTATCAAATAAAATAAGAATTGATATAATCATTCTAACGGTAAGACCCTTAATTTACTTATTTAAGAGAGATTATCTATCCCTAATTAATCCCTGTGATAGGTAAAATACAAATAAAAATATCGTATGGATATTGAAAATAAGAAATCCTATTGCCGATCCTTTTTTGATATGTGAATGAGACAGGGCGCAAGGTACTCTATTTACTTCAGCGAAAGGAGTCAAAATTGGTATGAACCTTGCTTTTTTATTTTCGTTAGAATCAAGTCTGACGGGAATAATATTCTACGACCAACAACTCATTTATTTTCAGACCAATCCATTTACTATCTATTATTTTATTTACAAATCCTTTAGATTGTAAGGAGTCAATAGTCAAATGGTTTGGCAATTCCCCGTGGGGGGATGAAACAAGATAATTTTGAATCAGAGCTTTCGATCTTTCTTTATCCTTCGTAGTAATAATATCTCGGGGTTTGCAACGATAACTTGGTATATCCACTATACGACCATTAACTAAAATGTGTCTATGGTTAACTAATTGTCTGGCTCCAGGAATGGTCGAAGCCATACCTAATCGAAAAAGGGTGTTATCCAAACGCATCTCAAGTAGTTGTAGTAAAACCTGGCCTGTTGACCCTTTGGCTTTTCCAGCAATATGCACATATTTAAGTAATTGTCGCTCTGTCAGACCATAATGAAAACGCAATTTCTGTTTCTCTTCTAAACGAATACGATATTGTGATCTTTTTCCAGAGCGCAATTGGTTTTGAAGGTCACTTCTGGATCTGGGTCTTTTACTAGTGAGTCCCGGTAAAGCCCCCAGCCGGCGTATTTTTTTGAAACGAGGTCCTCGGTAACGAGACATATAAAGGCTCCTTTTTGATTCACTTTCATTTGACAAAAAGATATAAATTCAGACTGAACTAAAGGATCATCAAAGCAAAACTCAATTTACTAAAGTCCTACAAAACAGAATAAAATAAATTTTATCAATATTCGGATTTTTGGTATATATAGGAAATTCAAGTGAAGGTTACGTTTTCCAATTTCTTATGTATAGATATCATTGTTCTAGTCAACTTTTTTATTCATAGCTATAGCCGCAAGTTACCATGACATAATAGATTGGCGACCCAACATTTAGATAAAGCGAGAGTAGAGATTTTCAATCATGGAAATAAAAAAATCGATAAAGAAAAAGAGCCGGCTATCGGAATCGAACCGATGACCATCGCATTACAAATGCGATGCTCTAACCTCTGAGCTAAGCGGGCGGATATAAGAGCAATAGTGTATAGGAATAAAGGAAACTATTGGATCTTAGCTATTACCTAGCGATTCTCTTTTTATTTCATTTCTTAATTATTTAAATTTCTTCTATTTTTTAGTTATTAGTTATATATTTTTATTCTATTTAGAATAGAAAACATAAAAGAAAACTATTTAGATCTAGATAAATTAGATATCTAAATAGAAATAGATATTCAATATTCCTATATATATATATAGGATATGTATGATATTATGATATGAAAATCAAATATCAATATATCAATGAGATGAAAATTTGAAATAAAAAAAAAAAGAATGAATATCGACCGTTCCACTATTACAAACTGCACTGTAAAAATGAAAGAGGAGGAAAGGTATATATAGATATGTGGGATATATCTATCCATATTGAATTGCGGATACATCAATGATAGAATCATTTCATATTGAAACAAATAGGGTTCATCCAATAGAGATGAAAGGATAGAATAGAATATAGAATAGAGGGTGGGCAAAAAAAGAAAATAGCAGCATAAACTTTTTTGATATAGGAATCATTACCTAATGAATTCAATAGTGCCAAGATAAATGAAAGAGGTGGATGGAATTACAACTGGATCCTTGTCTAAAAAGAAAGGGGATATGGCGAAATTGGTAGACGCTACGGACTTGATTGGATTGAGCCTTGGTATGGAAACCTGCTAAGTGGTAACTTCCAAATTCAGAGAAACCCTGGAACTAAAAAAGGGCAATCCTGAGCCAAATCTTTGTTTTGTTTGTTTTGAGAAAAAAAAACGATGGAAAATCAGAATAAAAAGGGATAGGTGCAGAGACTCAATGGAAGCTGTTCTAACGAATGAAATTGACATTGACTACGTTACGTTAGTAGCTAAAATACTTTCTATCGAAAATCGAAATGACAGAAAGGATAACCTTATATACCTAATATGTACGTATACATACTGACATAGAAGACGATGAATCACAACCCACATCTTATATCGAATCCTATTCTGTATCTCTATATAGGAAAATAGAGATCTTATATTTCTATTATTCTATATATTTATTCTATTAGATTCTATTAAGAATTAGATGAATAATCTATCTATTTATTCATTCTATTATCCTAATTATTCTAGTAAAATATATAGAATATTTCTATATTCTTTATTTCTTATTTATAGTAATTTATATTACTATTACTATGAGTAATAGTATGAGATAAGGATCTATACAAACCCTATCTTTCTATTCCCTATTAATTAGAATTATAGAGATCAAAATCAAAAAATATAGGAAAAGTTATTGTGAATCAATTCCAATTGAAGTTGAAAAAAGAATCGAATTTGAATATTCAGTAATCAAACGATTCATTCCAGAGTTTGATAGATCTTTTTAAGATTAATCGGACGAGAATAAAGAGAGAGTCCCATTTTACATGTCCATACCGACAACAATGAAATTTATAGTAAGAGGAAAATCCGTCGAATTTTTAAATCGTGAGGGTTCAAGTCCCTCTATCCCCAATAAAAAGCCCATTTTACTTCCCTTCCTCGCTCTTTCTTTATCCTCATCCTTTTTTTTTTCATCAGTGGCTCAGTTTAAACAAAATGAAATATCTTTCTCATTTCATTCACTCTGTTCTTTCACAAATGGATACGAATATAAATCGTCGTATATTCTTTCAATCCAATCTCATTTGTTTTGTATAAACATATATGTTCAAGGAATTTCCGTTATTGAATCATTCATAGTCCATATCTTTTTCCTTACATTTACAAAAAAGTCTTCTTTTTGAAGATCTAAGAAATTCAGGGGTTAGATCCAATTTGTTAAAATTTTATTTTTTAGTTATTTTCATTGACAGAGATATAAGTACTTTGCTAGGATTATGTACGGAAAATGGTCGGGATAGCTCAGTTGGTAGAGCAGAGGACTGAAAATCCTCGTGTCACCAGTTCAAATCTGGTTCCTGACACGTGAATAATGTATCGTATAGATATTCTTTACTTTCTTTTTCCTTTTTATTTTTTTCCTCTCTGTTCATACTTTTATTATTGTAATTATTGTAAAAGTATGTTAAATTTTCGTGTATATATCACAAACCTAATAGTTCAAAAAAAAATTAGCTAAAAGGATTCACTCAAAGAGTGGAAGGATAGGAATAGAAAGGTTCAGA